GGGGAAAAAAGACTCCCCACCCCAAAAAGAGAAAATATACTAAACTCAAAAGGCTGAAGCCTTGTATCTTGTCTTTATTCGTTTTTCAAAAGTTTTTTCTAATTTACTAACCCCTAAACCAAAGCATTCTTTTTATACATATCCTAAGAGTGAAGCAATTTATAGTTCATATTGATTAGCCTCAAACAACAGGTTTGTTAATTTCTGAAATTAACCGATTTTTCGATTCAGATTCTTCAACTATTTTCTTTTAAAATATTTTATTTTATGACTTATTTGTTTGTCGCACAAAAAAACTTTTTGAGTTTCCTGTAGAAAGAGATTTCCCCAATGACAACGCTTTTAAGGCTGCCCAATATCCCTTCCCCTTCCAAATATTTTTACGAATACGTTTTTTTGATATAGAAGTACGTTTTTTTGGAACTGCCATTTTAAAATGAAGAGGTTACTCGTTGTTATAGTTGGATGTGAAAGACATCTATTGGTCAAAACGAATCTATTCATTATCTAGTTATTCTATAGATAGACAATATTATCTTAAAAAAAATAATAAAAATATAGATTAAGAGATATACAAAAATTCTAAAAAAGCTTACTCGAAAAAGAGCATGATATGTCATTTTTTTAAACAAAAATTTTTTCTATATACATATAATATTCGTAATAAAGACTCGTTTTATTGATTAGTATCTTTATTTGCTGTTCTTTATGATTCACATCCATATCTCTAGAATTCGCTGTTGTACTATAGAAAGATAATTTAGTGGAACAAAGAATTTAAAAAAGACCTTCTATTTAGAACTCTGTCCATTTTTGTATTCGACATTTCAGTTATACAGAATAAAATACACCAAATATTTTAAGAATCCCATTCCCATTGACTAAAGAAAACTGTCATTTTTTTCATTTTAAATTAATTGGTCAAACTTGAGGAAAGACTACTCCCCTCCCAATTACATTTTTAAATTCGAATAAAACTAGTCATTAAATGAATTAATCTGTTAAAAGATACATGATTTGAGAAAAGAAATCTTAGTAATTTTTTTTAAGCCCTTTACTTTCAATAATCAATAAATAGAAAAATAGATCTTATCTAATAAATCTTAGAAAAAATGTCAGATATTATAGCGTTTCCTATAAATTTTTTTAGAAAAATGGAAAAGAATCAAAAATTTTGATAATGAAACCCGTTAATGATTTGGAATAAACTAACAAAAAAGCGAATTCTTATTGCATTAGTACAACCTTTTACCTTTGTTAATCCTATGAATCATATTGATTCATATCATAATCAAGTACTCTTTTTAATGTTTTAATGTAATTTTTTATCCTTACTTTATGAATCTAAAGTGATCTAATACTAATTAATAAATTTCATTTTTGGTATTAAAAAAAAATCCTAGTTAATAACTAAATATTCGCTTTATGAGCAAGTTGGTCATATCAGTTGCCCAACTGTAACTTTCTTTATTTGAATATTTGAAGGATTTTGGAAAGACTCAGAATAAGTAAGAATATATAAAATTCGAAAATTCTCTTTAAGTTAGTACATCTCTTGATTTTTTTTTATTGACTCCTTTTGAAATTGAAAGGGGGTAGGATCTCGTAAATCGGAAATAATTAATTAAGAAAAAAACTTTTTTTATGGAACAGACATATCAATATGCGTGGATAATACCTTTTCTTCCACTTCCAGTTCCTATGTTAATAGGAGTGGGACTTATTCTTTTTCCATCGGCAACAAAAGGCCTTCGCCGTATGTGGGCTTTTCAAAGTGTTTTATTGTTAAGTATAGTCATTACTTTTTCGATCAATCTGTCTATTCAACAAATTTATGGCAGTTCTATCTATCAATATGTATGGTCTTGGACCATCAATAATGATTTTTCTTTAGAATTCGGTTACTTGATCGACCCACTTACTTCTATTATGTCAATATTAATCACTACTATTGGAATTATGGTTCTTGTTTATAGTGATAATTATATGTCTTATGATCAAGGATATTTAAGATTTTTCGCTTATATGAGTTTTTTCAGTACTTCTATGTTAGGATTAGTTACTAGTTCTAATTTGATACAAATTTATATTTTTTGGGAATTGGTCGGAATGTGTTCGTATCTATTAATAGGGTTTTGGTTCACACGGCCTGTTGCGGCAAATGCTTGCCAAAAGGCATTTGTAACTAATCGTGTTGGGGATTTTGGTTTATTATTGGGAATTTTAGGTTTTTATTGGATAACAGGGAGTTTCGAATTTCGAGATTTATTCAAAATATTCAATAACTTGATTTCTAATAATAATAATGAAGTCAATTTTTTATTTGTTACTTTGTGTGCCGGTCTTTTATTTGCCGGTGCGGTTGCTAAATCGGCACAATTTCCCCTTCATGTATGGTTGCCGGATGCCATGGAGGGGCCTACTCCTATTTCGGCTCTTATACATGCTGCTACTATGGTAGCCGCGGGCATTTTTCTTGTAGCTCGGCTTATTCCTCTTT